TTAGAGTTTTCTGAAAGGTAACTATCTCGGTTTCATATAGAAATTTATATAGAATTGTTGAAAAAGACTTTCCCTCATAAGAAAGAAAAGACTTACCATCTTTGGGATCTGATGCTACACCGCTGCTCAATACTTTAGGGGATCGACTCTGTTACATAAGTTGATTCCTAACTTTTGTCTCATATTATGACATAAGTAAGCAGTTTTTTTTTATTGTATCGGACAAAAATATCGCTAATTGATCTTTACGGTGCTTCCTCTATCAATTAGATCCTTTATCCATAGAATAAAGTATCTAGGCATATTTATTTCTTCATCTTTCGACTTCTATTAAGTTTCTTTCTTTGCTACAGCTGATAAAAATCGTTTTTTGGACGATGTATATGTAGAAAGCCTTTTTTTTTTACTAGTAGATTTTGCTCTTTCTTTTTTCTTTCTATAGTGGAGATAGTCGCACGTAATGACAGATCACGGCCATATTGTTAAAAGCTTGTGGTAAGAAGGGGTTTCGTTCTAGTGCCCGAAAATAATATTCCAAAGCTTTTGTGTGTTCTCCATTACTTGTGTGAATAAGGCCTATATTATAGAGTATATAACTTCTATCATAGGGATCAATTTCTAGTCGCATAGCTTCATAATAATTCTGTAAAGCTTCCGCATAATTTCCTTCGGACTGAGCAGACATCCGTTACGGTCGTCATTCGATTCAAAGAATCTCCGTTCCAGAACCGTACGTGAGATTTTCATCTCATACGGCTCCTCCCTTATGTGCATAATGAGAATAATACATGGAATCAAAAAGGAGTGAAATATTCTTATTATGAACTGAGCTGGGCTAGTGTTTTTACAAGAAATCTCTAGCCAACCTTCCTGCAAAAGATCTTTTCTTAACTTAACATAAAGCATGTTGGTACTAGATAAAAATGTAAATTGAACTCCAACAATTTCTTTGTCCTCAACGTCCCTTAATTTTTAGGAATTAGTCACTTCAACAGTCTTCGATGGTTATATGGGTATCCAAAGTACGAACGAGATGGATGTTTGTTGTCCCAACCATTCTTCTTAGTCCCGATCCCAATAAAATAAGGAAAAGAGATAATTTATAACAAAGGTTTCGTGTTGTTGATTACTATGCGTAGTGTTTCTTCCTCTATGTTGCCTATTGGTACTAATGGAGTAAGCCCATAGCTATAGGTGAAACCTTTCGCTCAATGCTAGAATCGACAATTAAAGCATCTGAGGCTGCATTAATCGGGGATACACGACAGAAGGAATTGCTTTATTTATAAACTTCACCTTCAAAAAGCGTAGAGTTATTTAAAATCTTTCTATTCCGGCTAATGTGTCTTTCTCCTAAAACTTGGTAAGTGGCAAATAAAAAAATCAAATCACACCATCTCTATAATAAGTAAATGCCTCTTTTTCTCCTGAAGTTGTTGGAATTATTCGTAATAAGATATTGGCTACAATTGAAAAGGTCTTATCAATAAAATTTCCAGTTATGGGGGATCTAGACATAGATAGCAATCCATTTCTTAATTTCTTTTAATTACTTCTCATGAGAAAACGATCTCACAAAAAAAGGTAATTGTACAGTACGAAATAACATAAAAAGAGACTCAACTCATAAAAAACGATATACCGATCATTCGAGTCGTTCCAATCCAGTGATTTAAGCCGGTATAGATATCAGAAAAAGACTGGGACGCCATCTTCGTAAACATGAATAGATAGATATTTTTATTGTTTTTAACAAAGAGTTTTTCACAAAAACAAAAAAAAATTTTGCCCCCAGCCCCGAAGGAAAGGTCTTTATTTGATTAAAAGTTTGATATTTTTATAGTTAGAATTGATTGTACGTACCGTACCTATCCAACAATCTAATATGAATGACTCGCGATTCACTCAGTTTCTGGGCCATAATTATTATATAATTATGTAGGAGAGATGGCCGAGTGGTTCAAGGCGTAGCATTGGAACTGCTATGTAGGCTTTTGTTTACCGAGGGTTCGAATCCCTCTCTTTCCGGTTTCATTGATGACTTGGTATTTTTTTTTATTCTTCACGTCCAGGGTTACGCCCCGGATCATTAGATAAAAATCCGAAGATGAAAAGAGAAACAAAGAATATCACTATTGTGTAAACAAAGAGTTTGAGAGTAAGCATTACACAATCTCCAAGATCTTAACTTTTTTTTGGAAAAAAAGAAAAATAAAATCGATTCTCTAATCCAGTAGGAATTAAATTAACTTAAATAAGGAATATCAATCTTTTTATACCACTAGGGTTAAATAGAATGTCAAAAAGTTCAGAATGAGGAAATGGGATAATTCATATTTTTCGCGTCTATACAATAACTTCAATGTTTGAATTGAGGGCTTTTATTATAAGACTTATCTGATCTTATCAATTGCTATAATTTTTTTCATCGAATAAATCATGAATTATTCTAGGACTAAAGATTTTATCGAAAACTTATAGCAGCTTGCCAAACAAAGGCTAATAGAAAAAAGAGGACAGGGATTACGGGCATAACATCTACTATTGGATTCAAAAAAGCGTAGGCTTCAGGCAATTTTGTAAAGAAAAAACTGCTTGAATAATGGGCAGAATTAAGACAGATACAAATCAAACTAAAAAAATGAAGCATAACAAACATTTTGTTCTTGAAGATAATTGTATTTTGACTGGGTTATTTAATATGTTATTGATATCAAAATTGATATAAAATCAATAATAAAATAAATAAATAAAGTAAGGTGGACCAAAAACCTTTCTTTATTTCATTTCAATTTACCCAATCAAAAATCCTTCAATTCTAAAATCAAAAAAGAATAGAAGAAATCATATTTTCATACAATATCTTAATTGAATTATATATTATGATCAATAAATTCAGTTTAATTCTATATCTATACATATCAAAATCCGAACAACAAGCTAATCTATTTCATAGTGGGCGAGACTTGACAAAAAAGCAATACCAAGAAATATTCTAATATATGTTGAATAGCAATAGAAATGGGGCGTGGCCGAGTGGTAAGGCAACGGGTTTTGGTCCCGCTACTCGAAGGTTCGAAACCTTCCGTCCCAGAGCATACCTATTCTTTATATCAAAATAAAGAGTTTTTGAATTGAACAACCTTCTATTATAGTGAATTTTTTATAGTGAATTTTTTGATATTTCATTTTTATTAAAATTGAATAAAATAAATAAAAATTAATAACAAAATGAATACATAAAATAAATAAAATAAGATATAAGAAGAGATGCGACCGCCTCCTACATATTTTATACCCTCTCCCACAAAGAAACTCGTAATCCCGACTACATTGGCAATCCCATCAATTATTCGTCTATCAAAAAAATGAGTTAATTCAGTTAATCTTCTTATGACTTCAGTTAAAGACATTGCATAAAAAGCATCCATGTAACCCCGATTATAGGACCAATCATATATCACATTTATTATTTTGTCCCAAAAAATTCTATTAGGACCTTTTTTAGCGAGCGAATTAAAAACGATCAAATTGTGTGAGGATGAATAAACAGGCTTATATAAAGAAGACGCTAGTAATATTCCGAAATAAGCTATACTAACCGAAAAAATTGCATTTGTCACAAATTCATACCAAATAATATAATTGTTTTCATTTTTATGCAAAAGGGTTAAAGATGGACTTAACAGTTTAGATAATATATCCAAATATTTTACTTCTGGATTGAAGTGATTGAAAGGAATTCCTATGGCTCCAATAAACAAAGTAAAGAGTACCAAGACAAGCATAGGAAATAAGATAGTATTATTAGATTCATGGGGATAGGAGAAAAAACTTTTAGTGTCAAAATGATTAATAGTAATAAAAGGCCGAGTCAAATTTCTTACATTACCATCAATTTGATATGTCTTCTTCCAAAAAAGAGAAGCCCTTTCATTATTATTATGAATTGTTAATAAAGGTAACAATTTTTTTTTTAATATTTTTGATCCTTCTTTACCCCATAGAGATATTGAATAGGATGAACCATTTTTTTTGCCACTGTAATTTTTAAAATGAACATTTAAATGTCCTTCAAATGTAAGTAAATAGACCCGAAACATATAAAATGCAGTTAATCCTGCTGTGGAACAAGCTATTATTGCGAAAATAGGTGAATACAACCAACTATCATTAAGAATTTCATCTTTGGACCAAAAGCAGGCGAGAGGTGGAATACCACAAAGAGAAAGAATTCCTAATAAAAAAAAAATCTTTGTAATTGGAACATATTTTGTTAAACCACCCATAAGAACCATATTTTGACTCTTATTTGGAGAATAGCCAACAATAGCTTCCATTGAATGAATAATGGATCCAGATCCTAAGAACAACAATGCTTTGGAATAGGCATGAGTAATCAAATGAAATAAAGCGGCTCGATACGACCCCATACCCAGGGCTAACATCATATAACCCAATTGAGATATTGTAGAATAGGCTAAACTTCTCTTAATATCTTTTTGAGCAAAAGCTAAAGCAGCTCCTAATAGCACTGTTATTATAGCTATCAAAGCTATTAGATTCATTATGTAAGGTATGACTACGAAAAGAGGAATAAGTCGAGCTACAAGAAAAATTCCCGCTGCTACCATAGTAGCAGCATGTATCAGAGCCGAAATAGGAGTAGGCCCTTCCATGGCATCCGGTAACCATACATGAAGAGGGAATTGGGCCGATTTAGCAATTGCGCCAGAAAATAATAGGAAGGCACACAAAGTAACAAATAAAAAATTCACCTCATTATTATAAATCAAGTAATTGAATATTTCGAACAAATCCCGAAATTCGAAACTGCCCGTTATCCAATAAAGACCTAAAATTCCTAATAATAAACCAAAATCCCCTACACGATTAGTTACAAACGCTTTTTGACAAGCATTCGACGCACTAGGTCGTGTGAACCAAAAACCTATTAATAGATAAGAACACATTCCAACCAATTCCCAAAAAAAATAAATTTGTACCAAATTATAACTAGTAACTAATCCCAACATTGAAGTATTGAAAAAACTCATATAAGCAAAAAATCTCAAATAGCTTTGATCATGAAACATATAATTGTCACTATAAATAAGAACCAGAATTCCAACTGTAGTAATTAATATTGACAAAATAGAAGTAAGGGGGTCGATCAAGTGTCCGAACTCTAAAGACAAATCATTATTGATGGTCCAAGACCATACATATTGATAGATGGAACTGCTATTTATTTGTTTAATAGACAAATAGATCGAAAAAATCATAACTATACCCAACAATAAAACACTCGGAAAAGCCCACACACGACGAAGTTTTTTTGTTGACGCCGGAAAAAGTAGGAGTCCCACTCCTATTAACATAGGGAGTGGAAGTGTAACGAAAGGTATGATTTGTGAGTATTGATATGTATGTTCCATAATAAATCTTATAATTTTTTTAATTAAATGTTTCTAATTCTTCTAATTCATTGGCTCTTATTGCTATTATCTCTTCTATTTTTAAAGTTCTAAAGGATTCAGTCAATAATAAAATTGAATAATAATACAAATATATAAATAAAGATATGCAAAACCAAAATAGAGTTTGATCTTCTTAATTAGTCTGAATCTTTCCCTTTTATATTCAAATCAAGAAGTTAGAATTGGTAAAATGATAGACTAAGATATTAATGAAAAAAAAAGACTTACTCTAAAGAAAATTGAAATTATGGATTTCTATATGTAGAGAAAAAAAAAGAATTATAAAGTAGGACTTTTTTTTGATAGGAATGATAAAAAAAAGACAGTTTTTTACCGGATCCTTACCTTACTGGATCCAGATCCAATAAAAAAAACTTTAATTTTTTTTTATTTATTTTTATTTATTAGGATCAATTTTAGTTTAGGTGCTTAACCCTTTTGATGTATTTTAATAGGTCTATAAATGTAGTATAACGAAAATATATATATATATATATATAGATATATAAATAGAAAACGAAATGTAAGCAGATAGTTTTTTTTATGAAGAGAGTCCAATTTCGGAACTAAATAGTTAGATAATAAACAGTAAAGAACTATTTTTTTTTTTTGAACAATAGATGTCTTTCACATACAACTATAACAATAGATAACCTATTTAGTTTTGAATGGCAGTTCCAAAAAAGCGTACTTCTATATCAAAAAAATCAAAAAACCTTATTCGAAAAAATATTTGGAAAAGAAAGGGATATTGGGCAGTCTTGAAAGCTTTTTCTTTAGGAAAATCGCTTTATACTGGTAATTCAAAAAGTTTGTTTGTGCGACAAATAAAAAATAAAACGTCGTAATAATCTGACTGGGCTTAACATAAGAAAAAGTCGAATTTTGTTTATTGCTTATAATTTATACTATAATTTTCTATATTATTTCTATATTATATATATATATATAATATAGAAATAATATAGAATTCCCAAAAATCCCTTGATGTAGTGCTGAATTTTTCATCCGTAAAAAAATATCTAATTTTTTTAGATTCATAAAATCTGATAAATGTGAAAAGAACATTTTTTTTTTTAAGTTCTCTTGATGGATTGAAGCCAGAACTCTTTATTTACAAAAGGTTATTTGTAGAAGAGCATAAACTACAAAAAAAACAACCATTGTTAAGTTAACTTGAATTGACATATTAAATAATAATATGGATTATGATAATAAAGATTATTATAAGAACGTTCAAATGCCTATTTATATTTGATAAATCAAATTATTTCCGAAATAATATTTCATTGACTTGATTCCTTCAAGCTCGACGATTGAATAAAAATCGGTTATTATGAATTCGAGTAAGCCGCTATGGTGAAATTGGTAAACACGCTGCTCTTAGGAAGCAGTGCTAGAGCATCTCGGTTCGAGTCCGAGTAGCGGCATAATATCTTTGAATTTGCAAAAGCATATAATAAGTCCTATAATGAATTCAATTCCTGATTTTAATCCCATAAAATTCAGGAACCCCTACTTTTTTAATTTTTCAATTTTTATGATATTTTCGACTTTAGAACATATATTAACTCATATATCTTTTTCGGTTGTTTCAATTGTAATTACAATTTATTTTATAACCTTACTAGGCGATGTAGGCGATGAATTCGTAGGATTATATGATTCGTCAGAAAAGGGCATGAGAACTGCTTTTTTCTGTATAACAGGATTATTAGTTACTCGTTGGATTTATTCGGGGCATTTACCATTTAGTGATTTTTATGAATCATTAATCTTTCTTTCATGTGGTTTCCACATTATTCATATGGTTCCTTATTTTAAAAACCATCAAAATTATTTAAGCAAAATAATCGCGCCAAGTACTTTTTTTACGCAAGGCTTTGCTACTTCGGGTCTTTTAACTGACATACATCAATCCGAAATCTTAGTACCTGCTCTCCAATCCCAGTGGTTAATGATGCACGTAAGTATGATGTTATTGGGCTATGCAGCTCTTTTATGCGGATCCTTATTATCAGTAGCACTTATAGTAATTACATTTCGAGAAGCCATAAGAATTGTTGATAAAAGCAATAATGATTCATTTTCCTTTGGTGAGATCAAATACATACTGGAAAGAAGCAATCTTTTAAGAAAGATTTCTTTTCTTTCTTCTAGGAATTATTACAGGTTTCAATTAATTCACCAATTAGATCACTGGAGTTATCGTATTATTAGTATAGGGTTTATCTTTTTAACCATAGGTATTCTTTCGGGTGCAGTCTGGGCTAATGAAGCATGGGGATCATATTGGAATTGGGACCCAAAGGAAACTTGGGCATTTATTACTTGGACCATATTTGCGATTTATTTACATACTCGACCAAATAGAAATTTGGAAGAAATTTTCAATTCTGCAATTGTCGCTTCTATCGGTTTTCTTATAATTTGGATATGTTATTTTGGGGTTAATTTATTAGAAATAGGATTACATGGTTATGGTTCGTTTCAATTTATATTGAATTGAAGAAAGGGTCGGGCAAATACAACCCAAAATAGAATATATATAATAAACTTCAAGTAAACCGTTGAGAACCTTTTGAATCACTAAATTACTTGATTCAAAAAGTTCTCACAAAAGTCAAACAGATCCGGTTACAATTCATTTTTTTTACTTTAATTTAAGAAAAAAAATTTTCACTGTATAACGATTTCAAATTTTTTAAACATCATAGAATTGCTTTTTTATTTTTTGTTTTGTTTTTCAAAACTACCTATAAAAATAATTAGAGAGAATAGCCTCGACCTTGTCAAATGATAATGATAAAACTAAATCCGGATAAATACCAATACCTATTACAGGTAGAAGTATAGAGATCGAAACAAATAACTCCCGTGGTCCAGAATCAAAAAAATAAGAGTTTGGGACATTAAACAACCTGTATCCATAGAACATCTGGCGTAACATAGATAATAAATAAATAGGAGTTAATATCATTCCAATTGCCGTTACAAAAGTAATTACTATTTTGGGCATTAAAAGATATTTTTTACCGGTAATTATTCCAAAAAAGACTATCAATTCGGCAAAAAAGCCGCTCATGCCCGGTAATGCAAGGGAGGCTAGTGATAAGATACTGAACATTGTGAATATTTTTGGCATTGGGTTGGCCATTCCGCCCATTTCGTCAAGATAAGCAAGACATATTCTATCATAACTCGTTCCTGCCAAGAAAAAAAGTTCAGCGCCAATAAATCCATGTGATAGTATTTGTAAAATGGCTCCATTCAGTCCCATATCGCTTAGAGAAAAAATTCCTATAATTATGAAACCCATATGAGATACAGAAGAATAGGCTATTCTTTTTTTTAAATTTCGTTGACCAAGAGATGTTGAAGCTGCATAGAGTATTTGCATCGCGCCTACTATTATCAACCAGGGGGAAAATATGGAATGAGCATGGGGTAATAATTCCATATTGATTCGAACCAACCCATATGCTCCCATTTTTAATAAGATTCCGGCTAGAAGCATACAAGTACTGTAATGTGCTTCTCCATGGGTGTCTGGTAACCATGTATGTAAGGGTATAATCGGTGATTTGACAGCAAAAGCAATAAGAAAGCCAATATAAAATAGTATTTCTAGGGCCACCGGATATGATTGATTGGCTGATGTTTCAAAATTGAATGTTGGTTCATTGGAACTATATAAAGTTATGCCCAAAGCTCCCATTAATAAAAAAAGGGAACTTCCTGCAGTATACAAAATAAACTTTGTAGCTGAATACAGACGTTTCTTTCCTCCCCACATGGATAGAAGTAGATAAACTGGAATTAATTCTAACTCCCACATGATGAAAAAAAGTAAAAGATCTTGAGAAGAAAATAATCCTATTTGACCACTATACATTGCTAACATCAGAAAATGTAATAATCGGGAATCCCGAGTAACTGGCCAAGCCGCTAAAGTAGCTAAAGTGGTGATAAATCCTGTAAGTAAAATAAGTCCTAGAGAAAGTCCATCTATTCCCAATCTCCAGTAAAAATCAAAAAAATTGATCCATTTATAATCCTCCATTAATTGCATTAATGGATCATCTAATTGGAAATAATAAGAGAATGCATAGGTCATTAAAAGGAATTCTAAGACACATATACATATAGTGTACCACCTAATTGCCTTATTTCCTCTCTGAGGAAAAAATAAAATTACAGAACCCGCGGATATCGGTAAAACTACAAATATTGTTAATAAAGGAAAAGAATTCGTGGTAAAGACAAGATACACTTGGACCAGAAAAACCCGTTCTCGAAAACATAATATATTGAAAATTATTTTTTTCGAGAACGGGTTTTTGTCGGTAAACAAAAAAATAAAATGTATTCAAGCGGGTTTTTCTGGAAAGTATCAATAAGCTAGACCCATGCTTCGAGTTGTTTCATGCCATAAATAAACTCGAACACTCAAGAAATCCGTTGGACAGGCGGATTCACATCTCTTACAACCGACACAGTCCTCTGTTCTTGGAGCAGAAGCAATTTGCTTAGCTTTACATCCGTCCCAAGATATCATTTCTAATACATCAGTGGGGCAGGCTCGGACACATTGAGTACACCCTATACATGTATCATAAATCTTTACTGAATGCGACATTGGATCTATAATTTTTTTTTGAACATCATAAATTTTCGATCTAGTAAATTTATGAATCATATATTTCATTTAAACACCAGATGAATCAATGATTTAACAGAATTTTTCTATTCAATTCAGGATCCACTCATGAAATATAGACAAGATACTTCAATTTCTTACCTTTTCGCATTCTCGCAAACATGATCAGATACGCATACATGCCAATTCGAATTGATGACTATTATATTTTATACGATTAATATTACTTATTCAACAAATTCGATTGATTTATACGGGTTGATTTTCTGTTACGATAAATTGACGAAACAATAGCCGGTCCAATAGCTGCTTCAGCGGCTGCCATAGCTATAACAAAAATTGAGAAAATATTTCCTTTTAATTGGCGACTATCAAAAAAATCAGAAAATGTTACGAAATTTATATTAACTGCATTTAGTATAAGTTCAAGACACATAAGGGCTCTAACCATATTTCGACTCTTGATCAATCCATAGATACCGATAGAAAATAAATAAGCACTCAAAAAAAGTACATGTTCGAGCATCATTGACCAACTCCGTATTATTATTATTTTATTATTATTTTATGAATTGAGATTTATTTCAATATAAACAACAATTCAACATCTACAGAGTAGATTGACTAGGATAAGAATATCACAAGTACAGAATAAAGAAATATATTAGTAATGGATCGAATAAAAAAATTTATACATGAATAATTTTCAAATAGAATTGAAGGAAAATGTATGTGATAACATAGAACAAAGTTCAATTTGTATTGCGGTTGCTAATTATAAAGATTTATTACTGACGAGCCACAACAATAGCACCTATCAAAGCAACTAAAAGAGTTATTGAAATTAATTCAAATGGAAGAAAAAAATCTGTTGATAAATGAATTCCAATTTGTTGACCATTACTTATCAAATCGTGCTCTATAATTTGGTTTGCTTTTGTAGTCCAAATAATCCCGTACCATGACGTATTTGGAATAATAATGATTAGTGAAACAAAAATACTTGTACAAACTAAGGAACTAACCCCATCCCCGGCAGTCCAAAAATTGAAATCTTTGTAATATTCTGAATCATTCATGAACATCACAACAAATATAATTAAAACATTTATAGCTCCCACATAAATAAGGAGTTGTGCAGCAGCTACAAAATGAGAGTTTGATAAAATAAAGAATAAGGATATACAAAAAAGAACCAATCCCAATGAAAAGGCAGACAAAATTGGGTTGGTAAGTAATACCACTCCTAGACCTCCTAATATAAGACCTAATCCCAGAAAGACTAAAAGAAAATCATGTATTGGTCCAGGCAAATCCATTGTACGTAAAAAAAAAAAAAAAGAGATAAAAAATGGAATTGTTTTTTCATGACCTTATTGACCCGACCAGGAAAAACTTTTTTATAATGGGTTCAAATCTTAAAGGGTGTAATTTGCTCTAGGTAGAGCTATCGAACTAATCTCATTCTTTGGTAATTTGACACCCTAAATTTGAATTTCGAAACAATTATGGATATAACTACGAATATATTAATAGATTCAAAATCAAAATGAAGTCGCGATACGATTCTCACCAACTAAGCAAATCAAGAGTTGGGTTTATGGTTTTTGTGGTTATTGATCAAGCAAAATGAAAGAAACCCCATTTCATCTCTTTAGATCAAAACGGAATCTTCGTTTAGTAATTGTAAATTGCTTTTTAATTAATCTTTAATCAATTTAATTAATCTTTAATCAAAGAGGGTTTACCCATTTTTTTGAGGTGAATTCAAAATTGTTCGAATTGTATAATCGTCAATTAATGACATTGGTAAACGACCTAAAGCAATTTGATTATAATTCAATTCGTGACGATCATAAGTGGAAAGCTCATATTCTTCGGTCATTGATAAACAATTTGTTGGACAATACTCAACACAGTTGCCACAAAATATACATATTCCGAAATCAATATTGTAATTAAGCAACCGTTTTTTTCGAATGTCAGTTTCAAATTCCCAATCAACAACAGGTAAATCTATAGGGCATACACGAACACATACTTCACAAGCAATGCATTTATCAAATTCAAAATGGATTCGACCGCGGAAACGCTCCGATGTGATTAATTTTTCATAAGGATATTGAATAGTTATAGGTAAACGATTTGCATGAGATAAGGTAATCATGAAACTTTGACCAATGTACCTTGCAGCTCGTATGCTTTGTTGACCATAATTCATGAACCCAGTTACCATGGGGAACATCTCGTGAATATCTATTAATAATTTCATTTTTGTTTCTTTTTCTTGTTTGAGACGAGTCATGAATATATAAAAGTATTCCTTTATAGCGAAAGGAGTTGGAAAGAGGTTGTTAATAATAGATTACCTAGAGAAATAGGTAAAAGAAATTTCCATCCAAGATTTAAGAGTTGGTCTATTCTTAGTCTAGGTAAAGTCCATCTTGTTGTGATAGGAATGAATAAGAACAAATAAGTTTTAACCAATGTAATAAAGATACCAATTGCTGTTCCAAAGACTCTACCCACTTTATTTTTTTCAAAAAGCTCAGGAACAAATATGTACGGAATAGAGATATTCCAACCGCCCAAGTAAAGAACTGTTACAAATAATGAAGAAACTAATAAATTTAGATAGGAAGCAAGATAAAATAAACCAAATTTGATACCCGAATATTCGGTTTGATAACCTGCTACTAATTCTTCTTCTGCTTCTGGTAAATCAAAGGGTAACCTTTCACATTCCGCTAGGGAAGAAATTAAAAAAATTATAAACCCTATAGGTTGGCGCAACAAATTCCACCCCCAAAAACCATATTTTGATTGTGCCTCAACTATATCAACTGTACTTGAACTGTTAGATAATCATAGTCGGTGATAACATCACTGTTCCGATCGCTATTACAGAATCGTACATGAGATTTTCACCTCATACGGCTCCTCGAAGGCCATAACTAAATCTAAGGACCAGTATTTTATTTTTTATCTTGATATATTTGTAGGATAAATAAGATTAAAATATATCGGAGGTTCCCAAATTCGACCAGTGAAATTCTGTCTGTTAGAATACTAAAAAAGTACTTATGAATTTATCTCCTCCTTTTCATTTTTCTTTCTTGAGTAATTACTTAAATCCTTCAATAAAATACTCCTTGTAGAAATACAAATGGATATGTCAACCTATCATTTTCGATTACGAAAACGAATTGGACATTCAATTAGTTCACGAATTATTACACGAATTCGATCTCCATGAATATGGATATAGGAAAGAAAGAATAAAAAGTATCTCTTTTTTTTCTATTGTAATTATATTCTTTTTTTGTTCCTATTCTTCTTTCGGAAAAAAAGGGCGGACTAAAAAAAAGGAAAGGATTATTTCGTTCCTGATAGTTATTTCTTTAATCGGTGGACGGGAGCATACTCTGGATCGGAATCATGGGGAGTACCACCTGATCGTTTCTACCAACTTAAAGCCCCAATTTCTATTCTTTTATATTATGTATGCACATCCATAAATATCCTTTTGCTTTTGGATAACTTTTCAAATCTCTATTACTAATCCTTTGTGTATCTTGGTGTTACTAACCATCCACTTATTTTTTTTTTCTCGTTAGCATTATGCTAATACATATAAATGATAGTGAAAACTCAATAAAGTTGATCTTTTGAGCCCGCTTCAAGCCAGGATGACTAATCCACCAATCTTGGGGCAAACGGTCTCGTCTTCTTATGTTTATTCCTGCTTTACTCTTGTACATAGAAAATGAGTCTCAATTTTTTTACTGCAAATTCAGAAGCTGTTTTCCTTCACTCATATAACTATCCAATTTAGTTCATCAACCTAAAAAAAAAAAATGAAGATATCCATTCAATTTATTTCATCTTCTTGCTAAAAAGAAAGTAAGAGGGAAAAGTTTATATTTCAACGAATCGCACGTAGAGATACGGATAATACACAGAGAGTTAACGGTATTTCATAACTAATCGATTGAGCAGCAGCTCGTAGACCACCTAAAAAGGAATATTTATTATTTGACCCATATCCTGACATAAGGAGTCCAATTGGAGCAATACTTGAAATGGCAATCCAGAAAAAAACACCGATATTTAGATCAGCTAAAACAAAGTTATAGCCAAAAGGAATTACTGAATAACTTAATAGAGTTGATATGACTGCTATGGATGGTCCGATACTGAATAAACGGGTATCCCCTCTAGATGGAAAAATATTTTCTTTAAAAAGTAGTTTTATACCATCTGCTAGAGCTTGAAGGACTCCCAAAGGACCGGCATATTCAGGTCCAATACGTTGTTGTATCCCTGCGGATATCTCTCTTTCTAACCACACAATTACTAGTATACCTATTGTAATTCCTAATACAAGAGTAAAAATATCGACAAGCATCCATATAATTCTATAAACCTCATTTAAGGTTTCCAATCTGTAAAAAGAATTGATAGCTTGTACTTCTGTTGTATCAATTATCATTTCAACGATCAACTTCTCCCATAATGATATCTATGCTACCTAGTATTGTCATAATATCAGCCAATTTCATACCTTTAACTAATTGAGGAAGAATTTGCAAATTGATAAAACCCGGCGGGCGAATTTTCCATCTCCAAGGAAAACTGCTCTGACCCCCTATCAGAAAAATTCCTAATTCTCCTTTTGGGGCTTCGACTCTCAAATAAAGTTCTTGTTTCGGCAATTCAAAAGTAGGAGAAGTTTTTTTACTAATGAATCGATATTCAAAATCATTCCATTTTTGATCTCTTTTTATATCAAAACATCGGGTTTCTAAATTCTCATAGGGCCCCCCCGGGATTCCTTCCAGAGCCTGTTGAATAATTTTTATGGATTCCATCATTTCACCAATTCGGACTAAATAACGAGCTAATGAATCGCCTTCTTTTTGCCACTGGACTTCCCAATCAAATTCGTCGTAACACTCATAATGATCAGCTTTACGAAGATCCCATTGTACTCCGGAAGCTCGTAGCATTGGTCCGGATAAACCCCAATTTATTGCTTCCTCTGCACTAACAATACCTACTCCTTCAACTCGTTCTAAAAAAATAGGATTTGGCGTAATAAGTTTTTGATATTCAGCAACTTCGGTTAAAAAATAATTGCAGAAATCCAAACATTTATCTATCCAGCCATGAGGTAGATCGGCCGCTACTCCTCCGATACGAAAAAAATTATGCATCATTCTCATACCAGTGGCAGCTTCGAATAAATCATATACTAACTCTCTTTCTCTAAAAATATAGAAGAAAGGAGTCTGTGCACCAATATCCGCCATAAAGGGTCCAAGCCATAAGAGATGAGAAGCTATACGACTCAACTCCAACATAATTACTCTGATATAGTTGGCTCTTTTAGGTACTTGAATATTTCCTAACTGTTCTGGCCCATTTACTGTTACTGCTTCTGTGAACATAGTAGCTAAATAATCCCAACGTGTTACATAAGGCAAATATTGTATAATTGTTCGGTTTTCCGCAATTTTTTCCATTCCTCTGTGTAAATAACCTAATATTGGTTCACAATCAATAACATCTTCACCGTCTAGAGTAACGATGAGTCGAAGAACACCATGCATTGATGGGTGGTGGGGACCCATATTGACTATCATAAGGTCTTTTCTTGTTGCTGGTACATTCATAGGGGTTTCCTCAATTCATTCTTCCATGAATTACTGAAAACGAAAATCAATTCATCAAAATTCAAGATCTAATAAATAAAAAAAAAGACTCTTCAAATTAACAAGTTTTTTATTCCTGAATATCCAACTGGCTAATTAATTCTTTATAACGTACTCTATTTTTCTTTGCCAAATAAGACAGCAGTCGTTGGCGTTTTGCTATAATTTTCCGTAAACCTCTCTCAGATAAATAGTCTTTTCTATGCAATTCCAAATGTGAAGTAAGTCTTCCTATCTTATTAGTGAAACGTACTATTTGAAATTCAACAGATCCCCTGTTTTCTTCTTTTTCTTCTTGTGAAATCACAGAGATGAATGAATTTTTTACCATAAAATGAAATCCCCTCCTTTTTATTTTAAGATATTTTTGATATTTTTATTGATCAGTAATAATAATGTAATAATAATATAATGTCAGTTCATTTTTATTTGGTATACACAAAAATCTTCACTTCGTTAGGAATTTTGAATTTTGTAAAATTCAATTTATCATTAATAAATCCAATGAATTTTTTTATTCGGCTAGAGATACAAAAGGATAGTATATTTCTTCGCTTACAAAAGAGAAAATTTTATACCTAAAAGTAAAAAAATTCATTGATTTTTTTATAGATCTAATTTATACATGATTGAATTACATGTATTAGAATGTAATATGGAGTGTAAAACAATGCATGTGTCCATCTCCTTGTTTTCATATACTAGATCAGATATGTTATGGGATATATGAAAAATGCATCCTTACCGAATTGAAAATCGTGGATATATATGTATCCTTAACATACTGAACCGACTGCCATTATTGGTATCAAACCAATAATCATACAAGCTAAATCCTCTAATTGAAAATTGGGCCAAAGAAAAAGCTTGAATTTAATTAATTTCTGTTTATCTATATAAAAATGTTTGCTTTTATAAAAAATATAACCATGGTTTCTTATCTTATTACCATTTTTTTAATTTTTAGAAATTTGAATTCCAAATTCTCTACGACGTTTAGGGGATAAAATATTTTCAGGAAAAAGTAAACTAGAATCCATTTTCTTTCTACTACAAAAATTGAGAATGTCCCAATCAAAATCTTTTCTGTTCTTGCTTTTCCCTATATTGATAACGATAATATGATCATCATTTTTGTCTCCATTTACAGTTAGATTTTGATGTCTTTTAAGACGTTTTTCAATCAATTCGTTCAAAATATTTTGATCATTATCAACATAATAGCTTTTTATTCTGTATCTTTGATTAATTTGTTGTTTGCTCGTAGATTTTTTATCGTCAGACGAATTGGTTCAATAGTAAATATGGACGTTTTTATCAATTCTCCAACAGTGGAATTATTCACTAAAGCATCCATAAATATTTGTCCAGTTCGAATATAGGATAGAGTGACTTCTTTTTTATTAAGCATGGGAAAAAATACGGTGAAATTCTCGGTTACGTCTTCCTCTCCATCCTCTTTCCAGTCTAGTTGATAACATAGAGACACCCTTAGGAAGTGTTGGAGCAGTATTGCCATTATATCTTATTTTTCTTCGTCTTTCTTTCTAGAATTTTTCATAATTGATCCCGAATAATCTTCTTCAATATATTTTTCTCGAAAAGCGAGAACTGATCTAAACATGTCTTTGTACTCAAACTTTAAT